AACCTTCCTCAAAAAGGTCTAAAGGATAAGCTACATAAGCAATATATTGGTCTTCCTCCCCAACAACGCTCTCGATGTGGTAGCATCGTCCTTTGTAACGATCAAGACTGGTAAGTCCATCAGTCCACACAGTTGTCCATGTACCGGTGGACGATTCGGCGGCTACTGCAGCTCCTGCTTCTTCGGGCGGAACCCCAGGTTGAGGAGTTACTCGGAATGCCGCTAAGATATCAGTATCTTTGGTTTCGTAGTCAGGAGTATAATAAGTCAATTTATAATCTTTAACACCAGCTTTGAATCCAACACTTGCTTTAGTCTCTGTTTGTGGTGACATAAGTTCCTCCTTACAACTCATGAATTAAGAATTCTCACAACGACAAGGTCTGCTCAATATGGATTACGTGTGAATAAAATCTCTGAGAAAAATCTTTCAAAAAATAGTCAACTAATATTATCAACTAATTAAAATGATAAAATGGTTCGTTATTAGACCATGTATTTGATTCAACAAATACATCATTATTCTATACTCTTTCATATATATGGCGCAACCCAATCCTTGTTTAGAAAGTTTATAATTGAATTGATTCCCTTCTAATTTTTCATCTAAGTATCTATAAATACTAACAAAAATGCACTCTTGACAGTGATATATGTTGTATATGTAAATCCTAGATGTGAAAATAGGCATAATTCGTCCATGAAAAAGGTATAAAAAAGAATAGACAGAAATGTATATGCAAAAAAACAATAACCAATGAGATCGAAATACTAAATCATAAATCGAGTTCGGGTTGGAATTCCATAGATAATATAGACGGTATTTTCTATAATGATAGAAAAATGAAACATACTTAACTTAACTCATGATTCCTGTTCTTGATATTAAAAAAAGGATTGGTTGAACTTGAAAATTTAGTCAGTAAACAATGGAATTGGATTGCTTTGGACGGTACTAACTAAATACAGTGTTAACCCCGTTTATTTCTTATTGAATTAACCGATCAACTTCCTATCGGACATTTATTTTTTGATTAGGTACTATTCCAAAAAAATTTCGACATATTTCGTTTTATTATGAGAATCAATCCTACTACTTCTGGTCCTATGATTTCCACACTTGAAGAAAAAAACTTAGGACGTATCGTTCAAATTATTGGCCCAGTACTGGATGCCCTTTTTCCCCCAGGAAAGATGCCTAATATTTATAACGCTTTGGTAGTTAAAGGTCGAGCCGGTCAACAAATTAATGTGACTTGTGAGGTACAGCAATTATTAGGAAATAATCGAGTTAGAGCTGTAGCTATGAGTGCTACAGATGGTCTGATGAGAGGAATGGAAGTGATTGACACGGGAGCTCCTCTAAGTGTTCCGGTTGGCGGGGCTACTCTCGGACGAATTTTCAACGTTCTTGGAGAACCTGTTGATAATTTAGGGCCTGTAGATACTCGCACAACATCTCCTATTCATAGATCTGCGCCTGCCTTTATACAGTTAGATACGAAATTATCAATCTTTGAAACAGGGATTAAAGTGGTGGATCTTTTAGCTCCTTATCGTCGTGGGGGAAAAATCGGGCTATTTGGGGGAGCTGGGGTGGGTAAAACAGTCCTCATCATGGAATTGATCAACAACATTGCCAAAGCTCATGGGGGTGTGTCTGTATTTGGCGGAGTAGGCGAGCGTACTCGTGAAGGAAATGATCTTTACATGGAAATGAAAGAATCTGGAGTGATTAATGAAAAAAATATTGCAGAATCAAAAGTGGCTCTAGTCTATGGTCAAATGAATGAACCACCGGGAGCTCGTATGAGAGTTGGTTTGACTGCCCTAACCATGGCGGAATATTTCCGGGATGTTAATGAACAAGACGTGCTTCTATTCATTGACAATATTTTTCGTTTCGTCCAAGCAGGATCAGAAGTCTCCGCCTTATTGGGGAGAATGCCTTCTGCAGTGGGTTATCAACCCACCCTTAGTACAGAAATGGGTTCTTTGCAAGAAAGAATTACTTCTACCAAAGAGGGATCTATAACTTCGATCCAAGCAGTTTATGTACCTGCGGACGATTTGACCGACCCTGCTCCTGCCACGACATTTGCACATTTAGATGCTACTACCGTACTATCAAGAGGATTAGCTGCCAAAGGTATTTATCCAGCGGTAGATCCTTTAGATTCAACGTCAACTATGTTACAGCCTGGCATCGTTGGCGAGGAACATTATGAAACTGCGCAAAAAGTTAAGCAAACTTCACAACGTTACAAAGAACTTCAAGACATTATAGCTATCCTTGGGTTGGACGAATTATCCGAAGAAGATCGTTTAACTGTAGCAAGAGCACGAAAAATTGAGCGTTTCTTATCACAACCCTTCTTCGTAGCAGAAGTATTTACGGGTTCTCCAGGGAAATATGTTGGTCTCGCAGAAACAATTAGGGGGTTTCAACTCATTCTTTCCGGAGAATTAGATAGTCTTCCCGAACAGGCCTTTTATTTGGTGGGTAACATCGATGAAGCTACCGCGAAAGCTATGAACTTAGAAGTGGAGAATAAATTGAAGAAATGACCTTAAATCTTTGTGTACTGACTCCTAATCGAATTATTTGGGATTCAGAAGTGAAAGAAATAATTTTATCTACTAATAGTGGCCAAATTGGCGTATTACCAAACCACGCACCTATTGCCACGGCCGTAGATATAGGTCTTTTGAGAATACGCCTCAATGACCAATGGGTAACGGTGGCTCTGATGGGCGGTTTCGCTAGAATAGGTAATAATGAGATCACCATTTTAGGAAACGATGCGGAGATAAATACTGACATTGATCCGCAAGAAGCTCAACAAACTCTTGAAATAGCTGAAGCTAACTTGAGTAGAGCTGAGGGTAAAAGACAAGTAATTGAAGCCAATCTAGCTCTTAGACGAGCTAGGACACGAATAGAGGCTATCAATGTTATCTCCTCCTAGACAAACAACAATACATCAAATCAAAATAATCAAAAGAAGTTCTTTATTATACACTACACCACCAATTGAACATAATCAAGTGTAATCTGATACAACGAAAAAAAGAAGATGGGTAGAAAAACTTATTGGATACCGCAGTCAATGGTATCTAATAAGTTGTACCTACTATTGGATTTGAACCAATGACTTCTGCCGTATGAAAGCAATACTCTAACCACTGAGTTAAGTAGGTTATTTATCACCACAAAAGACTCATCACTCCGGGGATTATAGATAGAATATAATTTCTAAGCAATCCTAATTCGTTAACAGTAAACGGTTCGAAGAGCTATCATGTGGGATCATCAGCTGCCCCATCTTGACAAGAAATTATCTATATGTTAAGATATCTATGACAAGGGCTATAGCTCAGTTAGGTAGAGCACCTCGTTTACACGTGCGCCAATGCTTTTCAAAAGAAGTCAGTTATACAATGAATATAATTCATCTTATTGAGATGAAAAATCGATGTCTTACTCCATAGATTTGAGGGAACAGTAGCCTGACAAATATGTGGTTTGGTTCGGTCCGATTTAGGTGCGGATTTAAGTGCCAAATAGAACCTATCGTTGATTTTCTAATTGATAAGGTAAATACCCAGTCCATTCAATGCTAGGCATAATGAGTATAAGGACCTCAAAATAATCTTTTTTCGTCCTATGAACTTTAAGGTGTATGAAGTCTCATATTTGACTCTTGCGGAGAAGTGATAGAGAGTCCATTTAACTTAGATTGATCTAGACCGGAAGCAGACCTAATTCAAAGTAATCCTTCTTTGAAAGACTTTGGTATTACTCCTAGATCAGAATTCAAATAATGAATCAGAGTGCACGGAACTATCTTATTATCTTCCTATTAAGAAAAAATATGGTGGACTAACTGATCTTTACATCAATTGATGAAAGAGCCCAATGCAACAAAATGCATGTTGGGTCTTTGAAACAGTTCGAATCATTTCGATAATAATAAGTTTGATCTGTTTTACCGAGAAGGTCTACGGTTCGAATCCGTATAGCCCTAATCTAATACAGTCTATTTTTATATAGACATTCCATTCCATTTGAGTTTAGAATAGTTTTTATTTACTCATTTCTATAGATAGATGGTCAGTCGATCTATAGAAATGAAAGCATTACCACATACATATGTAAAGTAAATATGTAGGGACAAGAAAAAAATAATCCATTCTTTCTAATCTAATGGATTCAATCGGTATGGTATTTGTGAAATCTCGGATAAAATATCCATACTTATTAATAAATCTTCGTGAATGGAATTACATATGACTTTTTTTCTCTTTTCCTGTTCGCGATCAAAGAATTAGTGATACATTTTCTTTTGGTATACCCAATCCCAGTCAATTTATGAAGTGAAAATCATGATCCTGTATAGAAACTCCAAGACCCAACTAAATATAATCCTAAGTCACATGGATTCAGAACTATTCTTAGTCTTGTATTTGTAGAAGTCCGCTTTTTGGTAAAACAAGAACCCCAATTGATTATTTCAGAGATCCCTAAATGTATCAACGTTTCTTCAACTCTATTTTATGCTATGAGTTGAATTGTTTTGGGGATTTGTTTTGTCGAATTGTTCAATAATGTGTGATTCTTTTCTTTATCTTTATATTGATAATATATATTCCTTTTCATTATAAGGAAACATAGTATTATAGTTCTATTTATTTTATTAGTTTATTTATTAGTTTATTAGTATTTATACTATGAATCAAAATAAATGTAAGCGAGACTCCGTTGGATGAATGTTTAAACAAGACATGCCGCACAGCAAACAAACTCTAAGTTATGTGGTTTGATTCAATCAAAATCAATTCTTCTTTCGATTAAGAAGTTCTATAAATCAATTGATAATCCCAATCCGGAATCGAATAATTCAGTATATTCCAGATTAATAGGAGTACATTTATGTTTTTGCTTCACGAATATGATATTTTCTGGGCATTTCTGATAATATCAAGCATTATTCCTATCT